AGAAGATAAAGACCTCTTCTGGTTTGAAAAACCCCCTGTGAGTCTTCTTTTCGACTATAAACGCTGGAATCGTCCATTGCGATATATAAAAAATTATCGATTCGAACATGCTGTAAGAAATGAAATGTCACAATATTTTTTTTATACATGTCAAAGTGATGGAAAACAAAGAATTTCTTTTACATATCCATCCAGTTTATCCGCTTTTTTTGAAATGCTACGACAAAAAATGTATTTTTATTTTTTTACAACAAAAAAATTCGTCTGTGATGAACTGGATAAATTCTTCTATGATGAACTGCATAATTATTATTGTTGGATTTATACCAATGAAAAAAAATGGAGGAGCCTAAGGAACGAGTTTAGAGATAGAATTGAAGCCCTAGACAGAGAATCTCCTTATCTGGATGTACTCGAAAAAAAGACTCGAGTATGCAATAATAATAAAACTAAAGAAGAATACTTGCCTAAAATATATGATCCTCTCTTAAACGGATCCTATCGTGGAATAATTAAAAATTTTTTTTTACCTTCAATCCTAAATGAACCTTCAGTCAAAAATTCGATAGAGACAAATTTTATAAATAAACTCAATAAAGTTCATAGTATCCTTCTTTTTAAGGGTAAGGAACTTAATGTTCATAATTTGGAAGAGTTGTACCAGAAATTGGAAGGGAAAATAGCTACATTGGAAGAGAAATTGGACCAGAAATTGGAAGAGAAATTGGGACAAAAAATATATACATTGGATAAAAAATCATTAGCAAGAGAATTGAGTCTTTTAATCGATGAATTTGCTGAAGAATCAACATCAAATTTGAAAGGAATTTCTTTATTTCCGGAACAAAGACGAATTGATTCAGAAGATCCAGAAAAAGTTTTAAAATTTTTAATCGAAAGAGTCATAATTGATCCCATCATTCAAACAATATGCGATACAGCCATAATTCCTCCCATGGAAAAAACAACTCGAAAAAAATCGATTGGAATAAATAAAAAAGTCCCCCAATGGTCATACAAATTATTCAGAGAGGTAGAACAACTCGGAAAAACTGCAACAACGGAAGAGGGGGAAGAGTGGGTAGTAGATCATCAAATTCGCTCGAGGAAGGCGAAACGTATAGTTCTTTTTACGCAGGGTCCGGAGGAGGCAGAGAATGCCGACAAAACTAGGACGAAGCCTGATGAAATAGAAGAAGTGTATATGATAGATTATCCCTATGCAGCGGATTTTCGTCGAGACATAATCACAGGTTCTATGCGTGTTCAAAGACGTAAAACCCTTACGGGGAAAATGTTTCCCTTATATCCGTATTCCCCACTTTTTTTCGACAGAGTAGGATTTTCTTGGGATGTTCTTTTCGAACCATTCATATTATCAGTAATTGAGATTTCCGACCTAATACAAGACATTTTTAGAAAGGGTATAAAAGGAAGCGTAGCAAAAAGAATAAAGAAGTTGAAAAAACAAAAAAAAATGTACATGGAGGAAAACAAAAGCTACGAAGAAATTCAAAAAGAAGTCAATGAAATGGAAAAGGGGCGGGACGGGCAGACGGAAATGGAACGAATAGAAAGGACACGAGACAGAATATCAGACCTCTATGATATCCTTATTTATGCTCATGGAATAAGAGCTTTAATTTTACTAATTCAGTCGAGGCTTAGACAATCTATTGTATTACCTTCGTTGATACTAGCTAAAAATATTGTCCGTTTCTTATTACGCCAAGAGTCCGAGTGGGAGCAGGATATAAGGGAGATAAATAGAGAAGTGTATGTTATATGCACCTATAATGGTATGCCAGTACTAGAACCAAGAAGAAACGGAATTTTTCCTACAAAATGGGCCACAGAGGGTATACAAATAATGATACGATTTCCTTTCCGCCTGAAACCTCGGCACCGATCTAAGATACGACCTTCTCGTAGGGATCCAAATACAAAGCAGGAAAGTCCTGCTGCTTTTTTAACGATTTGGGGACTGGAAACTGACCGTCCTTTTGGTTCTCCTCTCGTAGGACTTGGTATTTTGTTTTGTTATTATTTTGGACCCCTTTTGAAAAAACTCCAAAAAGCAATTAGAAAGTGGAGTTTTCGAGGTCTAAAAAGTTTCAAAGAAAGAACAAAATTCTTGTTTCTAAAGGTCCAAAAAGAACCCAAAAAATTGAGAGAGGATTCGAGTGAAATAAAAAAAGATTCTATAATCAATCATCAGATGATTCATGAATCATCCATTCAAACCCGATCTATGGATTGGACAAATTATTCACTGACAGAAAAAAAAATGAAAGATCTGACTGATAGAACAAGCACAATCAGAAATAAAATAGAAAGAATTACAAAAGACAAGAAAAATGGATTTCGAACTCTAAAGAGAAATATTAGTCCTAACAAAACAAGTTATGGTGCTCAAAAATTAGCATCACTAAAAAATATTTTTCAGATATTAAAAAGAAGAAATGCTCGATTAATCCGTAAATCACATTATTTTTTAAAATGGATCGTGGAAAGGATATACACGGATATCCTTCTAGAGAGCTTTCCATATATCATTAATCGTCTTACTAATAGTCTTTATAGGCCCATGATCATTATAAAACTTTTTCGTAAATTCAAAAAAAAAAAAAATTTTGATACAAAAGAGAAAAAGATAATTGAGCGTATTTCAACTATACAAAAAAAACTTTCACCTTCTCGTATTCGTCATAAGATTCAGACGAAGTCGGGGGTTTCTTTTAAATTATCCCTCGTGTCACAGGCCTATGTATTTTACAAATTATCACAAACCCAGGTTATTAACTTGTATAAGTTAAGATCTGTCCTTCAATATGACGGAGCATCTTTATTTCTGAAGAATGAAATAAAAGATTATTTTCGAAGACAAGGAATAATTTCTTCCGAATTAAAGCATAAGAACCTTCAGAATTCTGGAATGAATCAATGGAAAAATTGGTTAAAGAGTCATTATCCATACGATTTATCTGAGCTAAAATGGTCTAAATTAGTACCGCAAAAATGGCGAAATATAGTCAATCAACATTGGAGGGTTGAAAATCAAAATTTAATCAAACGGGATTCAGATGAATCTGAAAGAGAGGAAAAGGTTTCGTTATTTCTAAATAAAAACGATCATTTTCGAAAAATGTATAGATATGATCTTTTAGCATATCAATCGATTTATTATGAAGATAAGACGGACTCATATAATTACAACATACATAAATCGAAATTAGTTGATATGGGGGCGAGTATCCCTATTACTAATTTTATAAGAAAAGATTATTTTATGTATATAAAAAATCCAGATAGAAAATATTTTGATACGAAAGGTCTTTTTTATCTCAAAATTAATAAATATAAAGAAATCAACCCATCCAATCAAAAGGGTTTCTTTTCTTTTTTTGATTGGATGGGAATGAATGAAGAAAGACTCAATCGTCCTGTATCGAAGCCGATACCTTGGTTATTCCCACAATTTGAGTTATTTTTTCATGTCTATAAAATGAAACCGGGGTTTATACCAATTCATTCACTTATTTTTCATTTTAATGAAGATGTTAGTCAAAAGAAAAATCTCACTAAAAAAAAAGGGGGGGATCTTATACGATCAAATGAAAAAGAAAAAAAAACCATAGGTCAAAGAGATCTCACATCAGATGCCCAAAACCGAGGGAACCCTGAATCTGTTCTCTCAAACCAACAAAAATATATGGAAGAACTTTATACGAAATCAGATATGAAAATGGGTAGAACGAAAAAGAAATCCAAAAGCATTTGGACTTGGGAAATAGACTTAAATGCGTTCATGAAAGGATCTTTTGCTTTGCAATTGAAATGGCTGCTGAGTCCTTTGACTTTGGAATTATTCGATTATGCGATGTCCGTACTTGAATGGGAAAAGGAAAGCAGAATGACAACAAAGTTTGGTTTCGGCTTTATTAAGAAGGAGGAGTTAACTCTGGATCCAATGCTAATCCGGGATTTGAATCTTTCAAAAATCCTAAAAGAGGGAATATTTATTATCGAACCCGTTCGTATACCTGTAAAACATAATGTAGAATTTATTATGTATCAAACCATAAGGATTTCTTTGGTTCATGAGATTAAACAAAAAAATAATCAAAGAAGATACAGAGAAAATATGGATAAGAATCATTTTGAGGAATCGCTTGCAAGACATCATGATTTTCTTGTTCCTGAAAATATTTTATCGTCTAGACGGCGTAGAGAATTGAGAATTCTAAGTTGTTTCAATTCAAGGAATAGTAATTGTGTGGATAAAAATCCAGTATTTTGCAATGGGAACAAGGTAAAAACCTGTGTTCAATTTTTGGATGAAAGCAAAGATCTTGATAGAGATAAAATGAAATTAATTCAATTCTTTCTTTGGCCCAATTATCGATTAGAAGATTTAGCTTGTATGAATCGCTATTGGTTTGATACTAATAATGGGAGTCGTTTCAGTATGTTAAGGATACGTATGTATCCACGATTGAAAATTGATTGATGATACAATTGTCTTATATACCCCCTACCATATATATATATATATCGGGTGGATAACTAGCTGCGCACATGCCTTGTCTTACATCTTTTTTTGATACATGAATACTAATTCAATGACGTATCAATTAGATCATAAAATGAATCAATAAGGAAATTCGGATTGATTATTGTGTATACCAGATCAAAATACCTCGCATTATTATTACTGATCAGTAAAATTAATATTCGTAAAATAAAAATAGTAAATTAATAAAAAAATTGACGCATAAAATAAATACAAAAAAAGATAAGAAGAAATGCGCGCCCCACCTACATACTTGAAACCTTCTCCTACAAGAAAACTTGTAACACCCAACCCATTTGGAATTCCATCAATTACTCGTCTGTCAAAAAAATGAACTAGTTCGGACAATCCTCTTACACTCCGAATTACATATGTTGTATAAAAAGCATCGATGTAACCACGATGATGGGCCCAATCATATATTAAATTTTTTATTTTGTCTGAAAAACCCCTATTTGGGTGCCTTTTGGCAAAATAATTAATTAAGGCAAAATTTTGTAAGGATGAATAAACGGGTTTATATAAAAAAGACGCTATAACTATTCCCGAATAAGCTATACTAACCGAAAAGGTTGCATTTGTTACAAATTCCGCCCAATCAAAATTCTTTGGATTATTCAATTTTGGATGCAAAAGGTTTATAGATGGGGTTAACCATTTGGACAATATATCCAAATCTATGCCTTCTTGGTTGAAAGGAATTCCTATGAGTCCAATGAATAAAGTAAATAAAATCAATACAAGCAGCGGGAATAACATAGTATTGTCTGATTCGTGAGGATATGGCGAAAATTTTTTATTGTCACAATTATAAAAAAAAAGACAGGATCGCATCGTTTTTTTTAGATTTCCGTGTGGATTCTTAGAAACACTTTCGTTATTTTTTTTTTGCAAGAAAGTTAATAAACGAAAATTTTTGTTAATAGGTTTTAATCCCTCTTGGCCCCATAAGGATATTGAATAGAAGGAACTACTTTTTTTTCCATTGTAATTTTGAAACTGAACATTTAAATGACCCTCAAACGTAAGTAAATAGATGCGAAACATATAAAATGCAGTTAATGCTGCTGTAGCCCAGGCTATGCTTGCGAAAATTGGTGAATACAACCAACTATTATTAAGAATTTCATCTTTGGACCAAAAACACGCAAGAGGCGGAATACCAGAAAGAGAAAGTGTACCTAAAAAAAAAGCAGTTTTTGTAATTGGCGCGTGCTTTTTTAACCCCCCCATAAAAACCATATTCTGGCTTTTCTCTGGAGAATACCCAACAATAGCTTCCATAGAATGAATAATAGATCCAGATCCTAAAAACAATAATGCTTTTGAATAAGCATGAGTAATCAAATGAAATAAAGCAGCTTGATAAGACCCCATACCTAGAGCTAACATCATATACCCCAATTGAGACATTGTAGAATAAGCTAAACTTCTCTTAATGTCTTTTTGAGCAAGAGCTAAAGTAGCCCCTAAAAGTACTGTTATTATACCTATTAAAGCGATTAGATTAAGTATGGAGGGGATGACTATCAAAAGAGGAAAAAGTCTAGCGACAAGAAAAATACCCGCTGCTACCATAGTAGCAGCATGTATAAGAGCCGAAATAGGAGTAGGCCCCTCCATAGCATCAGGTAACCATACATGAAGGGGGAATTGCGCGGATTTGGCAACTGCACCAGCAAATAATAAGAAAGTGCATACAGTTCCAATTAACAAATGTATTTCATTATTCGAAATGGAGGTATTGAATATTTCGAACAAATCTCGAAATTCGAAACTGCCCGTTAGCCAATAAAGACCTAAAATGCCTAATAATAAACCAAAATCCCCTACACGATTCGTCACAAACGCTTTTTGACAAGCATTTGCTGCAATAGGTCGTGTAAACCAAAAACCTATTAATAGATACGAGCACATTCCAACTAATTCCCAAAAAATATAAATTTGTAGTAAATTCGAACTTGTAACTAAGCCAAGCATAGAAGTATTGAAAAAACTCAGATAAGCAAAGAATCTTAAATATCCTTGATCATGAGACATATAACTGTCACTATAAATAAGAACTAGAATACCAACAGTAGTGATTAACATTGACATAATAGAAGTAAGCGGATCAACCAAGTAACCGAACTCTAAAGAAAAATCATTATTGATGGTCCAAGACCATACGGATTGGTAGATAGAATTGCTATTTATTTGTTGAATAGACAAGTTAATTGAAAAAAGCATAACTAGACTCAATAACGAAATACTAGGAAAAGCCCATATACGACGAAGATTTGTTGTTGTTGTCGGAAAAAGAAGAAGTCCCGCTCCGATTAACAAAGGAACTGTAAGTGGAATAAAAGGTATGATCCATGCATATTGGTAAATATGTTCCATAAAAAATAAAAGTTGATTTTCGATTCACCGGCTATTACCTCTTTTAAAAAATTTTTTAAAAGGTCAATAAAACGAATTAAGATATGCAATACAATAATAGAATTTTCTTTCTATTCGAAATCGAAACTCTTAGACTAAGCATTTTCTTACTATTGAACTCAAGAAATTCGAATTGGTCAAATGAAAAATAGTTAGTAGTGAAACTCAATACTTCTAAATCCTTAGTTATTAAATAAACTATTGAAATTTCTTTCTTTTTGTTTATTTAGAATTAGAATTATTCTCTTTAAGTTATTAGTTCTCTGTAAAACTATTTTCTTGATTATCTTATATTCCAATAAAGCAGATTTCGCTTTTTTAACGATAGCCAAGACTTTACTTTCGATTTTACATAACATAAAAAGAATAAATGTTAAAAACATATAAAATAATGTCTACTTTAACTAAATAACTAGTCTCATTTTTTTGTATTTTAACTTAAAAAAAGTTAAACAAAAAAAATGCCATATCCATATATATTTTTAAAAGAATCAAGTTTTCCATTAGTTAATTAGGTTAAGAGCAGCTTAACTCTTCTAAATTTTGAATTTTTACCCCTCGACGTGTTTATTACGTGACATGTAAATAAAATTTTCAATACAATAACAATACAAAAATAGAAATATATAAGTTTAAAGTTAGCTTCTTGATTTTATTTTTGACGATACACTGTATTCAATACATAGAAATTTCAATAACAAAAAGATAAGAAAACTGAGAGTCTCTCTTCTCTCATAATCTATAACTAAATAAAAAAATAGGAAAGAAAGATTCCTTTGCTTTGAACAATAGATGTCTTTCACATCCAACTATAACAATGAATATTTCTTTTAAAATGGCAGTTCCAAAAAAGCGTACTTCAATCTCCAAAAAGCTTATTCGTAAAAATTTTTGGAAAAGAAAAGGATATTCGGCAGCATTAAAAGCTTTTTCATTAGCGAAATCTATTTCTACCGGCAATTCAAAAAGTTTTTTTATACGAAAAATAAGTAATAAAATCTTAGAGCAATAGGAATAGATCTGACTCAAAAAAACTTCTACAAAATTTCCTTTAGAATTTATATTCATACAACAGAAAAATCGAAAAAACGCATTTAAATTATAAATGTAAATCATAGATAAATATAGAATTAATGCTTTGTATTCATTACTATTTTTGCTCAATATGAAATAGAACTTGCTTCTCTGTTATGATATGTCGAATTGAAATGCGTCTGTCTGTATACTCAAAAATAGTACTAAAAACTAGAAGACTTCCCTACCCTTCTTTTTTTGAGTCTATTTTTTTTATGGGATGGGGATTCTGACTTTCCCCATCAACCGCCGGATCCCAATACCTAATAGAAAATCAAAGGGTTTTTATATCTATGGAAGAGCAAACAAAAAATTTTGAATCAAAAAGGGATCCTTAATAAAGATGTCTCTGAATTGTTATCTATCTCCTTTTTTGAATCGAAATTTAAAATTTTTACGATATGAAATTACTGTAATATTGAATCGGTTTGTTGAAAATTATGATCAACAAAAATAGTATTTTTGTTTTGATTGATAAGATAAATCCATTTGGTTATTTCATATATATATATTTTTAAGAAGATAAAAAATAAGAAAAAAATTCATTATTACTCTATTAAGATAAGAAAAAACTTTGAGTTCCCTCTCTGGCTTGAAGGCGGATTTATAGCGTTACAAGAGTTCAATTTCAAAAAAAAAAATCGCCATTGAATTAACTCTTTCAATCTCGACGATTAAAGATAAATAGATTATTATGATTTCAAACAAGCCGCTATGGTGAAATTGGTAGACACGCTGCTCTTAGGAAGCAGTGCTAGAGCATCTCGGTTCGAGTCCGAGTAGCGGCACAGCATTTTCGAAATTATAAAAACGAATCGAATAGTTCTAGAATGAATAATAATCATCGCAACGAGCATAATTTCGATTTCATAATTTATAATTGAGGCATTTCTTATCTTTTTTATATTCTTATGATATCTTTTACTTTAGAGCATCTTTTCAATCATATTTCCTTTTCGATCGTTTCCATTGTAATTACAGTTCATTTAATGACTTTAGTAATTAACGAAATAGTAGAACTAGATGAGTCGTTAGAAAAGGGTATGGTACTTACTTTTTCCTGTATAACGGCATTATTAAGTATTCGTTGGATTTATTCGGGGCATTTCCCATTAAGTAATTTATATGAATCATTAATCTTCCTTTCGTGGAATTTTTATATTATTCATATGATTCCTTATTTAAAAAAACATAAAAAAAAATTAAGTGCACTAACCGCGCCCGGTGCTATTTTTACCCAGGGCTTTGCTACTTCGGGCTTTTTAGCTCAAATGAAACAATCCACAATATTAGTACCCGCTCTCCAATCTCAGTGGTTAATGATGCATGTAAGTATGATGATATTGGCCTATGCGGCCCTGTTATGTGGATCATTATTATCAGCAGCCCTTCTAGTCATTACATTTAAAAACAATAGCAGTCCTTTTTTTGTTAAAAGAAAATTTTTATTAAACGAGTCTTTGTTCTTCGGGAAAATTCAATACATGAATAAAGACAACAACATTGTACAAACCCCTTATTTCTTTTCTCTTAGGAATTATTATAGGTCTCAGTTAATTGAACAATTAGATCATTGGAGTTCCCGCGTTATTAGTCTAGGATTTGTCTTTTTAACCCTAGGTATTCTTTCAGGAGCAGTATGGGCTAATGAAGCATGGGGATCTTATTGGAATTGGGACCCAAAGGAAACATGGGCATTTATTACTTGGACCATATTCGCGATTTATTTACATATTAAAACAAATTTAAATTTTAAAAGTAAAAATTCGGCAATTGTGGCTTCTATAGGATTTCTTATAATTTGGATATGCTATTTTGGGGTCAATCTATTAGGAATAGGATTACATAGTTATGGTTCATTTCCATTAAAAAATTGAATTGAAGAAAGGACCTAACCTAACGAATACAGCCACAGGACAGGGTATATCACATATAAATATAAAAAAAGCAAGCCTCATCGAGAACCATTTCAATCAAGTAGTATAGTGATTCAAATGGTTCTCACAAACGTCAAACTATCCAATTGGAATGAAAACTATCTATAAAAAAAATTAGATAGGATAGTTTCTACCTTCTCAACTGATAGTGAGAGAACGAAATCGGGGTAAATTCCAATACCTATTACTGGTAGAAAGATAACGAGTGAAACAAATAACTCTCGCGGACCAGAATCAAAAAAAGAAGAGTTTGCACTATTCAGTAACTTATATCCATAGAAAATTTGGCGTAACATAGATAATAAATAAATAGGAGTTAATATCATTCCAATTGCCATGCCAAACGTAATTAAGACTTTTGACATTAAAAAAAATTTTTGACTGGTAATTATTCCAAAAAATACTATTAATTCGGCAAAAAAACCACTCATGCCCGGTAACGCAAGGGAAGCCATAGAAAAAGTACTAAAGAGCGTGAATATTTTTGGCATTGAAATGGCTATTCCGCCAATTTCGTCGAGATAAACAAGACGTATTCTATCATAACTCGTTCCTGCCAGGAAAAAAAGCGCAGCACCAATAAATCCATGAGAGACTATTTGTAAAATGGCTCCGTTGAATCCCGTTTCAGTTATAGAACTAATTCCTATAATTATGAAACCCATATGAGATACAGAAGAATATGCTATTCTTTTTTTTAAATTACGTTGCCCCGAAGATGCTGAAGCTGCATAGATTATTTGTATTGCGCCTATTATCATCAACCAAGGAGAAAATATAGAATGAGCGTGAGGTAATAATTCCATATTGATCCGAACCAATCCATATGCTCCCATTTTTAATAGGATTCCGGCTAAAAGCATACAAGTACTGTAATGTGCTTCTCCATGGGTATCTGGTAACCATGTATGTAGAGGTATAATCGGCAATTTTACAGCAAAAGCAATAAGAAATCCAATATAAAATATTAGTTCTAATCCCACAGGATACGACCGATTAGCTAACGTTTCCAAATTTAATGTTGGTTCATTAGAACCATATAACCCGACACCCAAAACTCCCATTAACAGAAAAATGGAACCCCCCGCAGTGTACAAAATAAACTTTGTAGCTGAGTAGAGACGTTTCTTTCCTCCCCACATGGATAAAAGTAGATAAACGGGAATTAATTCTAATTCCCACATTAGAAAAAAAAGTAAAAGGTCTCGAGAAGAAAATAACCCTATTTGACCGCTATACATTGCTAACATCAAGAAATGGAATAATCGTGAATCCCGAGTAACAGGCCAAGCCGCTAAAGTAGCTAAAGTCGTGATGAATCCTGTCAGTAAAACGGGCCCGATAGAAAGCCCGTCTATTCCCAATCTCCAGTGAAAATCAAAAAAGTTAATCCAGTTATAATCTTCGGCCAGTTGTATTAATGGATCATCTGGCTGGAAATGATAACAAAACACATAGGTTGTTAGTAGGAATTCTAATATACATATACACATAGTATACCATCTAATTACCTTATTACCCCTATGCGGGAGAAAGAAAATGAATGAACCCGCAAATATAGGGAAAACTACAATTAAGGTTAACCAAGGAAAATAATTCGTGGTAAAGACAAAATACACTTGGACTAAAAAACCCGTACTCGAATAAGAACAAAATACGATATATATATTTCATTTGCATTTCGAGCGCGGGTTTTTATCGGTAAAAAAAAATCGACTGGATTCAAGTGGAGTTTTCTGGAACGTATTAATAAGCTAGACCCATACTGCGAGTTGTTTCATGCCATAAATAAACTCGAACACTCAAAAAATCGGTTGGACAGGCGGATTCACATCTCTTACAACCAACACAATCCTCTGTTCTTGGGGCGGAAGCTATTTGTTGAGCTTTACATCCGTCCCACGGTATCATTTCTAAGACATCCGTGGGGCAGGCTCGGACACATTGAGTACATCCTATACATGTATCATAAATCTTTACTGAGTGTGACATTGGATCTATACCTTTTTTTGAATCTCATAAATTTTCGATCTAGTATAACTCTTATTGTATGTAAATGAATTACATATTCCAAGACCAGACGAATCGATGATTCACCAGAATTTGTTGAATCAACTTATTTCTGGGTCAGTTTAGAAAATAGGTACAAAATACTTTGATTTCTTCCATTTTTGAAGATTCTTCATACCTAGTAATATCCTTTGAATTTTTCTATAAAAATGATAGTAATACTACTTATTCAACAAATTCGATTGATTAATACGAGTTGATTTTCTGTTCCGAAAAATTGCCGAAACAATAGCTGGTCCAATAGCTGCTTCAGCGGCTGCAATCGCTATCACAAAAATGGAGAAAATGTTTCCTTTTAGTTGACGACTATCAAAAAAGTCAGAAAATGTTACGAAATTAAGATTAACTGCATTCAATATAAGTTCAAGACACATAAGAGCTCTAACTAAATTTCGGCTTGTGATTAATCCATAGATACCGATTGAAAATAAATAGGCACTCAAAACAAGTACATGTTCGAGCATCATTGAGCAACTCCTTATCAATCTTTATTTATTTCATTTCAATATGAACAAGAATTTCATTCACTCGAATCGAACAAATAAATCCATAGCAAAGAAGTATGTTAGTAATAGATTGACATTTATATTTTTTATTATACATCAATTCAAATAGAATAGAATTGAATGTATACGATAAAACAGAAGAAAGTTTGATTTGGAGTGTGCTTTTAGAGATTTTTTTTATTGACGGGCTACGGCAATTGCACCTATTAAAGCAACTAAAAGAATTATCGAAATGAGTTCAAATGGGAGAAAAAATTCTGTTGATAAATGAATTCCAATTTGTTGACTATTATTTATCAAGTCTTGTTCTATAATCTGGTTTAATTTTGTAGTCCAAATAATTCCATACCATGACGTATTTAGAATAGTAATAATTAAGAAAACAAAAATACTGGTACAAACTAACAAAGTAATTCCGTCCCCAAGAGTCCAAAGCCGAAAATCTTTGTCATATTCTAACCCGTTGATGAACATTACAGCAAATATGATTAAAACATTTATAGCTCCTACGTAAATAAGGAGTTGTGCAGAAGCTACAAACTGAGAGTTTGCTAGAATATAGAATAAAGATATACAAACAAGAACCAATCCCAGTGAAAAGGCAGAAAAAATGGGATTGGTAAATAATATAACCCCTAGGCCTCCTAATATAAGACCTGATCCCAGAAAGACTAAAAGAAAATCATGTATTGGTCCGGGTAAATCCATTCGATGAAAAAAGATATAAAAAATCGGACTCTTTCATGATCTTATTGAACTGATCAGGAGAAGTTAAGTTGATTTATTTAGGACACATTCCTAGTTGAATGCAATTCTAATGGATGCGAATTTATGTCGGTACAGTTAGTAGAATAATCACATTCTTTATCTGAAAGGCTAGTTCGAATCTAGTTGAAATCATTCTATTATATTCAAAAAAAATTTCCAAAGAAATCTTCAGTTTTCATGAACCAATCAGATCAATAGTTTTTTTTCGTTTCCAAATAAAAACCTGTTAATACCCTTAGTAATAAAAATATAGGGTTCGTGAATCAATATCTTTCTTTTTTATTGAATTGAGGCCAATTCAATACAGTTCGAATTGTGTAATCGTCAATTATTGATATTGGTAAACGACCTAAAGAAATTTGATTATAATTTAATTCATGACGATCATACGTAGAAAGCTCATATTCTTCAGTCATTGATAAACAATTTGTTGGGCAATACTCAACGCAATTACCACAAAAAATACAGATTCCGAAATCAATACTGTAATTAAGTAACCATTTCTTTCGAATATCTGTTTCGAATTTCCAATCTACAACAGGTAGATCTATAGGACATACACGAACACATACCTCACAAGCAATGCATTTATCGAATTCAAAGTGAATTCGACCGCGAAAGCGCCCTGAGGTGAGCAATTTTTCATAGGGGTATTGAATAGTTACAGGTAAACGATTCGCATGCGATAAGGTAATAAAAAAACCTTGACCAATGTACCTAGCCGCTCGTACTGTTTGTTGACCATAATTAAGGAACCCAGTTACCATAGGGAACATATCCTAAATATCGCTAAAAAGTTGTCTGTTTCTTTCTCTTGTTTGGAACAAGTTATCAATCTAATTACTAGTGAATAAAAAAATATTCTATTTTGCTTATATTATAGTGAAAAGAGTTGGGAAGAAGTTGTTAATAATAAATTACCTAAAGAAATAGGTAAAAGAAATTTCCATCCAAGATTTAATAGTTGGTCCATTCTCAGTCTAGGTAACGTCCATCTTGTTGTGATAGAAATGAACAAGAATAAAAAGGTTTTCGCTAGTGTAATGAAAATACCAATTGTTGTTCCAAAGACTCCATCCCTTGCATTTATTTCAAAAAGGTCAGGAACGAGTATGTACGGAATAGATAAATTCCAGCCTCCCAAGTAAAGAACTGTTACAAATAATGAAGAAACTAGTAGATTTAGATAGGAAGCAACATAAAATAAACCAAATTTAATACCCGAATATTCTGTTTGATAACCTGCTACTAATTCTTCCTCTGCTTCTGGTAAATCAAAAGGTAATCTTTCACATTCAGCTAGAGAAGAAATTATAAAAACGAGAAATCCTATAGGTTGACGCCACAAATTCCACCCCCAAAAACCATATTTGGATTGAGCCTCAACTATATCAACTGTACTTAAACTGTTAGATAATTCTAGTCGGTGATAAGATCACTGTTATCATCGCTATTACAGAACCGTACATGAGATTTTCGCCTCATACGGCTCCTCGAGGGTCCCACATAAATCTAAGGACTGCTTCGATATTCTTTAATGTTGATATTTTTGTAGGATAGATAGAGTCAAAAGTAATCAAAAGGTCCCGAATTAGACCAACGGAATTCTGTCTGCTATACTAAAGGGCTTCTGAATTGATCTCATCCTTTACTTTTTTTCTTAAGACTTAAAAAAAAAAAAATAAAGAGTCTTTTTTTTTGAAATATTAAGAGATATCTCACGTTATCCTTTTTGATTACGAAAAGAAATTAACTAACATGAAGTGTAGCTTTCTTAATACGGCTATAGGATAGCAAGAAGAATAAAAAATTTTGCAATTATATTCTTTCTATTTTTTCTTTCTTTTTTGTTTTAGTAAAAAAAGAAGTAAAGGATTACTTCGTTCCTGATAGTCATTCACTTTATCGGTGGATAGTAGCATACTCTGGATCGTATTCTGGGGAGTACTACTTGATCATTTCTACAAATTTAAAGCCCCAATTAGTATTTCGTTTATGTGGAATTTTTTCCAATAACTTATAAAATCTCTATTACTAACCCTTTGTGTACCTTGGTCTTCCTAACCATCCACTCAGTTTTGCTCAATCTAGTCGACAATTCGTGTCATGTATAGTAATACATACAAATGATAGCACGAGGTCCAACAAATGGATCTGTTTAACCCGCTTCAAGCCATGCTAACTAATCAACCAGTCTTGGGGTAAATAGTTTTTCTTTACTGCTTCTATTTAGTTATATTCACTTTGGCGTAATTCTTGTACCTAGGAAATGAGACTCAATCTTTTTACTGCGAATTTAGAAGCTGTTTTCTTTCACTCATCTAACTATCCGGTTTAGTTCATCAACTCGAAGGTTGAATAAAAAAGAAAGTTATCTATGTATTTTAGTTAATTCTTAGAAAACTCTCCAACGAAAAAAATTGTGGAAAATTTATGCTTCAACGAATCACACGTAGAGATATTGATAACACACATAGAGTTAATGGTATTTCATAACTAATCGATTGGGCCGCAGCCCGTAGACCGCCTAAAAAGGAATATTTATTATTTGATCCATATCCTGACATAAGAAGCCCAATGGGAGCAATACTTGAAATGGCGATCCATAAAAAAACACCATTACTGAGATCGACTAGAATAAGTCGATAACTAAAAGGAATTACTGAATAACTTAGTAGAATTGATATAACTGCTATGGAGGGTCCAATACTAAATAAACCCCTATCTCCTCTTGATGGAAGAAGGTTTTCTTTGAAAAGTAGTTTTGTTCCGTCGGCTAGAGCTTGAAGGATTCCTAAGGGGCCCGCATATTCCGGTCCAATGCGTTGTTGTATCCCTGCGGATATTTCTCTTTCTAACCACACAATTACTAGTACACCTAGTGTGATTCCCAAAATAAGAATAAAAATAGGTATAAGCATCCATATAGTCCCATAGACTTCTTTTAAGGATTCCAACATAGAAAAAGAATTGATAGCTTGTACTCCTGGTGTATCAATTATCATTTCAACGATCAATTTCTCCCATAATGATATCTATGCTACCTAGTATTGTCATAATATCAGCCAATTTCATTCTTTTAACTAACTGAGGAAGAATTTGCAAATTGATAAAACCCGGCGGGCGAATTTTCCATCTCCACGGAAAAACACTCTGATCTCCTATCAAATAAATTCCCAATTCGCCCTTTGGGGCCTCGATTCTTACATAAAGTTCTTGTCTCGATAACTCCGCAGTGGGCGATGGCTTTTTACTAATGAATCGATATTCAAAATTATTCCACTCAGGATCTCTTACTCTATTAAAGCGTCGGCTTTCCAAATTTTCATAGGGCCCCCCCGGAATTCCTTCTAGAGCTTGTTGAATAATTTTTACCGATTCCACCATTTCCCCAATTCGGATTAAATAACGAGCCAACGAATCCCCCTCCGTCTGCCATTGAACTTCCCAATCAAATTCTTCATAACATTCATAAGGATCCACTTTACGAAGATCCCATTCTATTCCGGAAGCCCGTAACATTGGTCCGGATAAACCCCAATTTAGTGCCTCTTCTCCGCTAATAAGGCCCACCCCTTCAACGCGTTCCAAAAAAATAGGATTTCGCGTAATAAGCTTTTGATATTCAGCAATTGCTGTTAAAAAATACTCGCAGAAATCCAAAGATTTATCTATCCAGCCATAAGGTAGATCGGCAGCGACTCCTCCGATACGAAAAAAATTATGCATCATTCTCATACCAGTGGCAGCTTCAAATAGATCATATATCAATTCTCTTTCTCTGAAAATGTAGAAGAATGGGGTTTGTGCGCCAATATCCGCCATAAAAGGTCCAAGCCATAACAAATGAGAAGCTATACGACTTAACTCCAACATAATAACTCGGATATAGCTAGCCCGTTTAGGTACTTGAATATTTCCTAATTGTTCCGGTGCATTTATAGTTATTGCTTCTGTGAACATAGTAGCTAAATAATCCAAACGTGTTACATAAGGCAAGTATTGTATAATTGTTCGATTTTCCGCAATTTTTTCCATCCCTCTGTGCAAATAACCCAATACCGGTTCACAGTCAATAACATCTTCACCATCTAAAGTAACAATGAGTCGAAGAACGCCATGCATTGATGGGTGTTGAGGCCCCATATTTACTACCATTAGATCTTTTCTTGTAACTGGTCCAGTCATAAGTTTTTTCCGTATTTCGTAATTGCTGAAAACTAAAAGACGTTCATCAAATTTGATTGAAGACCGAATAAATCAAAGACAATAATTATTCAAATTAACGTTTTTTTATCTCTCGAATATTCAATTGACTAATTAATTCTTTATAACGTATTCTATTTTTTTTTGAAAAATAAACCAAAAGGCGTTGACGTTTTCCCAAAATCTTCCGTAGGCCTCTCTGAGATGAATAGTCTTTTTTGTGTAATTCCAAATGCGAACTAAGTCTTAGTATCTTATTGGTGAAAGAAAATACTTGAAATTCAACAGACCCTTTCTTTTCTTCTGTTGAAATAACGGATATAAATGCATTTTTTGGCATAACTATAGAAATCTATATAAATATCTATCTTCGCTTCGGTCAATTTTTTTATTAATTTACTATTTTTATTTTACGAATATTAATTTTACTGATCAGTAATAATAATGCGAGGTATTTTGATCTGGTATACACAATAATCAATCCGAATTTCCTTATTGATTCATTTTATGATCTAATTGATACGTCATTGAATTAGTATTCATGTATCAAAAAAAGATGTAAGACAAGGCATGTGCGCAGCTAGTTATCCACCCGATATATATATATATATGGTAGGGGGTATATAAGACAATTGTATCATCAATCAATTTTCAATCGTGGATACATACGTATCCTTAACATACTGAAACGACTCCCATTATTAGTATCAAACCAATAGCGATTCATACAAGCTAAATCTTCTAATCGATAATTGGGCCAAAGAAAGAATTGAATTAATTTCATTTTATCTCTATCAAGATCTTTGCTTTCATCCAAAAATTGAACACAGGTTTTTACCTTGTTCCCATTGCAAAATACTGGATTTTTATCCACACAATTACTATTCCTTGAATTGAAACAACTTAGAATTCTCAATTCTCTACGCCGTCTAGACGATAAAATATTTTCAGGAACAAGAAAATCATGATGTCTTGCAAGCGATTCCTCAAAATGATTCTTATCCATATTTTCTCTGTATCTTCTTTGATTATTTTTTTGTTTAATCTCATGAACCAAAGAAATCCTTATGGTTTGATACATAATAAATTCTACATTATGTTTTACAGGTATACGAACGGGTTCGATAATAAATATTCCCTCTTTTAGGATTTTTGAAAGATTCAAATCCCGGATTAGCATTGGATCCAGAGTTAACTCCTCCTTCTTAATAAAGCCGAAACCAAACTTTGTTGTCATTCTGCTTTCCTTTTCCCATTCAAGTACGGACATCGCATAATCGAATAATTCCAAAGTCAAAGGACTCAGCAGCCATTTCAATTGCAAAGCAAAAGATCCTTTCATGAACGCATTTAAGTCTATTTCCCAAGTCCAAATGCTTTTGGATTTCTTTTTCGTTCTACCCATTTTCATATCTGATTTCGTATAAAGTTCTTCCATATATTTTTGTTGGTTTGAGAGAACAGATTCAGGGTTCCCTCGGTTTTGGGCATCTGATGTGAGATCTCTTTGACCTATGGTTTTTTTTTCTTTTTCATTTGATCGTATAAGATCCCCCCCTTTTTTTTTAGTGAGATTTTTCTTTTGACTAACATCTTCATTAAAATGAAAAATAAGTGAATGAATTGGTATAAACCCCGGTTTCATTTTATAGACATGAAAAAATAACTCAAATTGTGGGAATAACCAAGGTATCGGCTTCGATACAGGACGATTGAGTCTTTCTTCATTCATTCCCATCCAATCAAAAAAAGAAAAGAAACCCTTTTGATTGGATGGGTTGATTTCTTTATATTTATTAATTTTGAGATAAAAAAGACCTTTCGTATCAAAATATTTTCTATCTGGATTTTTTATATACATAAAATAATCTTTTCTTATAAAATTAGTAATAGGGATACTCGCCCCCATATCAACTAATTTCGATTTATGTATGTTGTAATTATATGAGTCCGTCTTATCTTCATAATAAATCGATTGATATGCTAAAAGATCATATCTATACATTTTTCGAAAATGATCGTTTTTATTTAGAAATAACGAAACCTTTTCCTCTCTTTCAGATTCATCTGAATCCCGTTTGATTAAATTTTGATTTTCAACCCTCCAATGTTGATTGACTATATTTCGCCATTTTTGCGGTACTAATTTAGACCATTTTAGCTCAGATAAATCGTATGGATAATGACTCTTTAACCAATTTTTCCATTGATTCATTCCAGAATTCTGAAGGTTCTTATGCTTTAATTCGGAAGAAATTATTCCTTGTCTTCGAAAATAATCTTTTATTTCATTCTTCAGAAATAAAGATGCTCCGTCATATTGAAGGACAGATCTTAACTTATACAAGTTAATAACCTGGGTTTGTGATAATTTGTAAAATACATAGGCCTGTGACACGAGGGATAATTTAAAAGAAACCCCCGACTTCGTCTGAATCTTATGACGAATACGAGAAGGTGAAAGTTTTTTTTGTATAGTTGAAATACGCTCAATTATCTTTTTCTCTTTTGTATCAAAATTTTTTTTTTTTTTGAATTTACGAAAAAGTTTTATAATGATCATGGGCCTATAAAGACTATTAGTAAGACGATTAATGATATATGGAAAGCTCTCTAGAAGGATATCCGTGTATATCCTTTCCACGATCCATTTTAAAAAATAATGTGATTTACGGATTAATCGAGCATTTCTTCTTTTTAATATCTGAAAAATATTTTTTAGTGATGCTAATTTTTGAGCACCATAACTTGTTTTGTTAGGACTAATATTTCTCTTTAGAGTTCGAAATCCATTTTTCTTGTCTTTTGTAATTCTTTCTATTTTATTTCTGATTGTGCTTGTTCTATCAGTCAGATCTTTCATTTTTTTTTCTGTCAGTGAATAATTTGTCCAATCCATAGATCGGGTTTGAATGGATGATTCATGAATCATCTGATGATTGATTATAGAATCTTTTTTTATTTCACTCGAATCCTCTCTCAATTTTTTGGGTTCTTTTTGGACCTTTAGAAACAAGAATTTTGTTCTTTCTTTGAAACTTTTTAGACCTCGAAAACTCCACTTTCTAATTGCTTTTTGGAGTTTTTTCAAAAGGGGTCCAAAATAATAACAAAACAAAATACCAAGTCCTACGAGAGGAGAACCAAAAGGACGGTCAGTTTCCAGTCCCCAAATCGTTAAAAAAGCAGCAGGACTTTCCTGCTTTGTATTTGGATCCCTACGAGAAGGTCGTATCTTAGATCGGTGCCGAGGTTTCAGGCGGAAAGGAAATCGTATCATTATTTGTATACCCTCTGTGGCCCATTTTGTAGGAAAAATTCCGTTTCTTCTTGGTTCTAGTACTGGCATACCATTATAGGTGCATATAACATACACTTCTCTATTTATCTCCCTTATATCCTGCTCCCACTCGGACTCTTGGCGTAATAAGAAACGGACAATATTTTTAGCTAGTATCAACGAAGGTAATACAATAGATTGTCTAAGCCTCGACTGAATTAGTAAAATTAAAGCTCTTATTCCATGAGCATAAATAAGGATATCATAGAGGTCTGATATTCTGTCTCGTGTCCTTTCTATTCGTTCCATTTCCGTCTGCCCGTCCCGCCCCTTTTCCATTTCATTGACTTCTTTTTGAATTTCTTCGTAGCTTTTGTTTTCCTCCATGTACATTTTTTTTTGTTTTTTCAACTTCTTTATTCTTTTTGCTACGCTTCCTTTTATACCCTTTCTAAAAATGTCTTGTATTAGGTCGGAAATCTCAATTACTGATAATATGAATGGTTCGAAAAGAACATCCCAAGAAAATCCTACTCTGTCGAAAAAAAGTGGGGAATACGGATATAAGGGAAACATTTTCCCCGTAAGGGTTTTACGTCTTTGAACACGCATAGAACCTGTGATTATGTCTCGACGAAAATCCGCTGCATAGGGATAATCTATCATATACACTTCTTCTATTTCATCAGGCTTCGTCCTAGTTTTGTCGGCATTCTCTGCCTCCTCCGGACCCTGCGTAAAAAGAACTATACGTTTCGCCTTCCTCGAGCGAATTTGATGATCTACTACCCACTCTTCCCCCTCTTCCGTTGTTGCAGTTTTTCCGAGTTGTTCTACCTCTCTGAATAATTTGTATGACCATTGGGGGACTTTTTTATTTATTCCAATCGATTTTTTTCGAGTTGTTTTTTCCATGGGAGGAATTATGGCTGTATCGCATATTGTTTGAATGATGGGATCAATTATGACTCTTTCGATTAAAAATTTTAAAACTTTTTCTGGATCTTCTGAATCAATTCGTCTTTGTTCCGGAAATAAAGAAATTCCTTTCAAATTTGATGTTGATTCTTCAGCAAATTCATCGATTAAAAGACTCAATTCTCTTGCTAATGATTTTTTATCCAATGTATATATTTTTTGTCCCAATTTCTCTTCCAATTTCTGGTCCAATTTCTCTTCCAATGTAGCTATTTTCCCTTCCAATTTCTGGTACAACTCTTCCAAATTATGAACATTAAGTTCCTTACCCTTAAAAAGAAGGATACTATGAACTTTATTGAGTTTATTTATAAAATTTGTCTCTATCGAATTTTTGACTGAAGGTTCATTTAGGATTGAAGGTAAAAAAAAATTTTTAATTATTCCACGATAGGATCCGTTTAAGAGAGGATCATATATTTTAGGCAAGTATTCTTCTTTAGTTTTATTATTATTGCATACTCGAGTCTTTTTTTCGAGTACATCCAGATAAGGAGATTCTCTGTCTAGGGCTTCAATTCTATCTCTAAACTCGTTCCTTAGGCTCCTCCATTTTTTTTCATTGGTATAAATCCAACAATAATAATTATGCAGTTCATCATAGAAGAATTTATCCAGTTCATCACAGACGAATTTTTTTGTTGTAAAAAAATAAAAATACATTTTTTGTCGTAGCATTTCAAAAAA